GCTAGCGTAGCTTAAATAAAGCATAACACTGAAGATGTTAAGATGAACCCTAGAAAGTTCCGCGGGCACAAAGGCCTGGTCCTGACTTTACTATCGGCTTTAACCCAACTTATACATGCAAGTATCCGCACCCCTGTGAGAATGCCCTCATATCCCCACCCGGGTACGAGGAGCCGGCATCAGGCACATCCTTCTCTAGCCCAAGACGCCTTGCTACGCCACACCCCCAAGGGAATTCAGCAGTAATAAACATTAAGCCATAAGTGAAAACTTGACTTAGTTAGGGCTAAGAGGGTCGGTAAAACTCGTGCCAGCCACCGCGGTTATACGAGAGACCCTAGTTGATATATACGGCGTAAAGAGTGGTTTGGAACAATCAAGTAATATAGCCAAAGACCTCCCAAGCCGTCACACGCACCCCGGAGGCACGAAGCCCAAACACGAAAGTAGCTTTATTAACTTACCGACGCCACGAAAGCTAAGAAACAAACTGGGATTAGATACCCCACTATGCTTAGCCTTAAACTCAGATGTTACAAATACAAATAACATCCGCCAGGGTACTACAAGCGCTAGCTTAAAACCCAAAGGACTTGACGGTGTCTCAGACCCACCTAGAGGAGCCTGTTCTAGAACCGATAATCCCCGTTAAACCTCACCACCCCTTGCTAATCCCGCCTATATACCGCCGTCGCAAGCTTACCCTGTGAAGGGCCCATAGTAAGCAAAATGGGTAAATCCCAAAACGTCAGGTCGAGGTGTAGCTTACGAGGTGGAAAGAAATGGGCTACATTTTCTATAACAGAATACTACGGACAACACCATGAAACTGGTGCTCAAAGGTGGATTTAGTAGTAAAAAACAAATAGAGCGTGTTTTTGAACCAGGCTCTGAGACGCGCACACACCGCCCGTCACTCTCCCCATATCCTAAACTAAACAGTAAATAACCAAACACACAACAAAGCGGGGAGGCAAGTCGTAACATGGTAAGTGTACCGGAAGGTGCACTTGGAACACCAGAACGTGGCTGAGATAGTTAGGCATCTCCCTTACACCGAGACTACATCCATGCAAGTTGGATCGTTCTGAGCCAAACAGCTAGCTTAAAAACCAAAACAAAACCAACAACATATATTATTTTACTTAATCCCAATTAACTAAATTAAATCATTCTTCCGCCTTAGTACGGGCGACGGAAAAGGCACTTATAAAGCAATAGACAAAGTACCGCAAGGGAAAGCTGAAAGAGAAATGAAACAAACCATTCAAGCCCTAAAAAGCAGAGACTAACTCTCGTACCTTTTGCATCATGATTTAGCCAGTAAACCTGAGCAAAGAGAACTTTAGTTCAAAACCCCGAAACCAAGTGAGCTACCCCGAGACAGCCTATTTTAGGGCCAACCCGTCTCTGTGGCAAAAGAGTGGGAAGATCTCCAGGTAGCGGTGACAGACCTACCGAACTTGGTGATAGCTGGTTGCCTAGGAAATGGATAGAAGTTCAGCCTCGTACTCCTCAACTCATACTTATACTATTTATTTACGAGACCGAGAAATATACGAGAGTTAGTCAAAGGAGGTACAGCTCCTCTGAACCAGGACACAACCTGCCCAGGAGGTTAAGGATCACACTCAATAAGATTACTGCTCCAGTGGGCCTAAAAGCAGCCACCTGCACAGAAAGCGTTAAAGCTCAGGCAGAACTCTAAATCAATCATCCTGATAATTATATCCTAAACCCCTCCCCCTACTAGGCCATTCCATGCTAACATGGAAGAGACCCTGCTAAAATGAGTAATAAGAAGGCACCCCCTTCTCCCGGCCCATGTGTAAGTCAGACCGGACCCACCACTGACAATTAACGAACCCAACACCAGAGGGAAACGCGACCAGAAAAAAACACAAGAAAACTCCGCACTACCCAAATCGTTAACCCCACACTGGAGCGCCACTAAGGGAAAGACTAAAAGAAAAGGAAGGAACTCGGCAAACACAAGCCTCGCCTGTTTACCAAAAACATCGCCTCCTGCAAAAATCAATGTATAAGAGGTCCTGCCTGCCCAGTGACTATTAGTTAAACGGCCGCGGTATTTTGACCGTGCTAAGGTAGCGCAATCACTTGTCTTTTAAATGAAGACCTGTATGAATGGTGGAACGAGGGCTTAACTGTCTCCCTTCTCCAGTCAATGAAATTGATCTGCCCGTGCAGAAGCGGGCATATATATACAAGACGAGAAGACCCTTTGGAGCTTAAGACAAAAGGCCAACCGTGTTAAAGACCCAAATAAAATGAAGTCAAACAAAACGGCAACTGACCAACGTCTTCGGTTGGGGCGACCACGGGGGAAAATAAAGCCCCCATGTGGAACGGGGTAATCCCTAAAACTAAGAGAGACATCTCTAAGCCACAGAATATCTGACCAAAAGATCCGGCCCACCAGCCGATCAACGAACCAAGTTACCCTAGGGATAACAGCGCAATCCCCTCCAAGAGTTCATATCGACGAGAGGGTTTACGACCTCGATGTTGGATCAGGACATCCTAATGGTGCAGCCGCTATTAAGGGTTCGTTTGTTCAACGATTAAAGTCCTACGTGATCTGAGTTCAGACCGGAGCAATCCAGGTCAGTTTCTATCTGTAAAGCTACTTTTCCTAGTACGAAAGGACCGGAAAAATGAGGCCTCTACCCAAAGTACGCCTCACTCTAACTTAATGAAACCAACTAAATTAAATAAAAGAAGAGCAACCCCAGACCCAAGATAAGGGATCACTAAGGTGGCAGAGCCTGGTAATTGCAAAAGGCCTAAGCCCTTTCCGCCAGAGGTTCAAATCCTCTCCTTAGTTATGCTAACCCTGCTCATTACCCATGTAATTAACCCCCTCGCCTACATTGTACCCGTTCTACTAGCAGTAGCATTCCTAACCCTAATCGAACGAAAAGTTCTAGGTTATATGCAACTACGAAAAGGACCTAATGTTGTAGGTCCATACGGCTTACTTCAACCAATCGCAGACGGAGTTAAACTTTTTATTAAAGAACCCGTACGCCCCTCAACCTCATCTCCCTTCCTATTCTTAGCCACACCAGTATTAGCTTTAACACTAGCATTAATTCTATGAGCACCAATACCCATCCCCTACCCTGTTACTGATTTAAACCTAGGAATCCTGTTTGTTATAGCTATTTCCAGCCTTGCCGTATATTCAATCCTAGGCTCAGGATGAGCATCAAATTCAAAATATGCCCTCATCGGAGCCCTGCGAGCTGTAGCCCAAACAGTCTCCTATGAAGTAAGCCTAGGACTTATCCTACTGTCCATCATTATCTTCACCGGGGGATTTACCCTACAAATATTTAATGTTACCCAAGAATCTGTATGACTTCTACTACCCGCCTGACCCCTAGCAGCAATATGATATGTATCAACCCTCGCAGAAACAAACCGAGCCCCATTTGACCTAACCGAAGGAGAATCAGAACTCGTCTCAGGCTTTAATGTAGAATATGCTGGAGGGCCCTTCGCACTATTCTTTCTAGCCGAATACGCTAACATCCTCTTGATAAATACACTATCAGCTATCTTATTCCTAGGGGCCTCACACATCCCAACCCTCCCAGAACTGACCTCAGTAAATCTAATAACTAAAGCAGCACTCCTCTCCATTCTATTCCTCTGAGTTCGAGCCTCTTACCCCCGATTCCGATACGACCAACTAATGCACCTAGTGTGAAAAAATTTTCTCCCACTAACATTAGCCCTTATCCTATGACACACCGCCCTACCCATTGCATTTGCCGGGCTTCCACCACAACTATAATACTGTAAGGAGCTGTGCCCGAATGCCCAAGGACCACTTTGATAGAGTGACTCATGGGGGTTAAAATCCTCCCAGCTCCTAGAAAGAAGGGACTCGAACCCATACTCAAGAGATCAAAACTCCAGGTGCTTCCACTACACCACTTTCTAGTAAGGTCAGCTAATTAAGCTTTTGGGCCCATACCCCAAAAATGTTGGTTAAACTCCTTCCCTTGCTAATGAACCCTTACGTACTTGCCGTGTTCCTATTCAGCTTAGGCCTAGGGACAACCCTTACCTTCGCTAGCTCACACTGACTTTTAGCCTGAATGGGCCTTGAAATCAACACCCTAGCTATTATTCCCCTTATAGCCCAGCACCACCACCCCCGAGCAGTAGAAGCTACCACTAAATATTTCCTCACACAAGCAACCGCAGCCGCAACAATTCTATTTGCCAGCACAACCAATGCTTGATTAATAGGAGAATGAAGCATTACCCACCTGTCCCACCCAATCGCAACTACTATAGCAATAATAGGACTAGCACTAAAACTAGGCCTTGCACCACTACACTTCTGACTCCCCGAAGTCCTACAAGGCCTAGACCTCACCACTGGATTAATTATATCCACTTGACAAAAACTAGCACCATTCGCACTACTTATTCAAATAGCCCACTCAATAGACCCAACACTACTAACAGTACTAGGAGTTTCATCTACACTTATTGGAGGCTGAGGCGGACTAAACCAAACCCAACTGCGAAAAATCCTAGCCTATTCATCAATTGCCCACCTCGGCTGAATAATCATTATTATTCAATTTGCACCTCAACTTACACTCCTTACCCTAGGAACATATGTTATCATAACATCAGCAGCCTTCCTTACATTCAAAGCAGCAATAACAACAAAAATTAACACACTCGCATTAACCTGATCAAAAAACCCTATTTTAACAACAACAACTGCCCTAGTCCTTCTATCGCTAGGAGGCCTTCCCCCTCTGACCGGATTTATACCAAAATGACTGATTCTACAAGAACTAACAAAACAAGGCCTACCCCTAATCGCCACACTCGTCGCCCTAAGTGCCCTCCTTAGTCTATACTTTTATCTCCGATTATGTTACTCCATAACCCTAACAATCTCCCCCAACACAAACAATTCCATCACCCCCTGGCGTCTACCAAGCACACAAACAACCCTCCTCCTAGCCGTTAGCACAATTGCAACCCTAACACTCCTACCCATCACACCAGCAATTATAACACTAACACACTAGAGACTTAGGATAGAACATAGACCGAGAGCCTTCAAAGCTCTAAGCAGGAGTGAAATTCTCCTAGTCTCTGAATAAGACTTGCAGGACTCTATCCCACATCTTCTGAATGCAACCCAGACACTTTAATTAAGCTAAAGCCTTTCTAGATGAGAAGGCCTCGATCCTACAAACTCTTAGTTAACAGCTAAGCGCTCAAACCAGCGAGCATTCATCTACTTTCCCCGCCGAGTCCGAGCAAGGCGGGGAAAGCCCCGGCAGGGAGTTATTCTGCGCCTTTAGACTTGCAATCTAATGTGCCTTACACCACGGGGCTTTGGTAAGAAGAGGATTTAAACCTCTGTATACGGGGCTACAATCCGCCGCCTAAACTCTCGGCCATCCTACCTGTGGCAATCACACGTTGATTTTTCTCCACCAACCACAAAGACATTGGCACCCTTTATTTAGTATTTGGTGCCTGAGCCGGAATAGTCGGTACAGCCCTTAGCCTTTTGATTCGAGCAGAGCTTAGCCAGCCCGGATCTTTGCTGGGCGATGACCAGATTTATAATGTTATCGTTACCGCACATGCTTTCGTAATAATCTTCTTTATAGTAATGCCAATTATGATTGGAGGATTTGGGAACTGACTAGTTCCTCTAATGATCGGGGCCCCCGACATAGCATTCCCCCGAATAAATAATATAAGCTTTTGACTGCTACCCCCATCCTTCCTTCTCCTCCTAGCCTCCTCCGGAGTTGAGGCCGGGGCCGGAACAGGTTGAACTGTTTATCCCCCTCTTGCCGGAAACTTAGCCCACGCAGGAGCCTCTGTAGACTTAACCATTTTCTCACTTCACCTCGCTGGGGTTTCTTCAATTCTGGGAGCAATTAACTTTATTACAACCATTATCAACATGAAACCTCCAGCCATTTCTCAATATCAAACACCCCTATTTGTGTGAGCCATTCTAATTACAGCGGTACTCCTTCTCCTCTCTCTACCCGTTCTGGCCGCCGGAATTACAATGCTCTTAACAGACCGAAACCTTAATACCACATTCTTCGACCCTGCTGGAGGAGGAGACCCAATCCTTTACCAACACCTATTCTGATTCTTCGGCCACCCCGAAGTTTACATTCTAATTCTACCCGGATTCGGAATAATTTCTCACATCGTCGCATATTATGCAGGGAAAAAAGAACCGTTCGGCTATATGGGAATAGTGTGAGCAATAATGGCCATCGGACTCCTAGGCTTCATTGTATGAGCCCATCACATGTTTACAGTAGGAATGGACGTAGACACTCGAGCATACTTTACATCCGCAACAATAATTATCGCAATTCCAACCGGAGTCAAAGTGTTTAGCTGATTAGCCACACTTCACGGGGGCTCTATTAAATGAGAAACCCCTCTACTCTGAGCACTAGGCTTCATTTTCCTATTTACAGTCGGAGGCCTCACAGGAATTGTGTTAGCTAACTCCTCCATCGACATTGTTCTCCATGACACTTACTACGTAGTTGCCCACTTCCACTACGTCTTGTCTATAGGAGCCGTATTTGCCATTATGGGAGCTTTCGTCCACTGATTCCCATTGTTTTCAGGCTATACACTTCACAGCACCTGAACAAAAATCCATTTTGGGGTGATGTTTGTAGGTGTAAACCTCACTTTCTTTCCACAACACTTCCTTGGCCTTGCAGGCATGCCACGACGATACTCCGACTACCCAGATGCCTATACCCTTTGAAACACGGTCTCTTCTGTCGGATCCCTTATTTCTTTAATCGCAGTAATCATATTCTTATTTATCTTATGAGAGGCCTTCGCCGCCAAACGAGAAGTTTTATCTGTTGAATTAACCTCTACAAACGCAGAATGACTTCATGGATGTCCTCCTCCCTACCACACATTTGAGGAACCAGCATTTGTTCAGGTCCAAGCATAACGAGAAAGGAAGGAATCGAACCCCCATAAACTAGTTTCAAGCCAGCCGCATAGCCACTCTGCCACTTTCTTTCTATAAGATACTAGTAAAACTGAATATTACATCGCCTTGTCAAGGCGAAATTGCGGGTTAAAGTCCCGCGTATCTTAAGCTTTATAGCTTAATGGCACATCCCTCACAATTAGGATTCCAAGACGCGGCCTCACCTGTTATAGAAGAACTCCTTCACTTCCATGACCACGCACTAATGATCGTATTTCTAATTAGCACTCTAGTCTTATATATCATTGTTGCAATAGTTTCCACTAAATTAACAAACAAGTATATTTTAGATTCACAAGAAATTGAAATTATCTGAACTATTCTCCCAGCAGTAATCCTTATCCTCATTGCTCTTCCCTCCCTACGAATTTTATACCTAATAGACGAAATTAATGACCCCCACCTAACAGTGAAAGCTATAGGACATCAATGATACTGAAGCTATGAATATACCGACTACGAAGACCTCAACTTTGACTCCTACATAATCCCAACTCAAGATTTGACACCCGGACAGTTCCGACTACTCGAAACAGACCACCGCATGGTAGTCCCAATAGAATCCCCAATCCGAGTTCTAGTATCCGCGGAAGACGTTCTCCACTCCTGAGCTGTCCCGGCACTCGGAGTAAAAATAGACGCTGTCCCAGGTCGTTTAAACCAAACTGCCTTTATTGCCTCACGCCCTGGAGTATTCTATGGACAGTGCTCTGAAATCTGCGGAGCCAACCACAGCTTTATACCAATTGTAGTAGAAGCCGTACCTCTAGAACACTTCGAAAACTGATCCTCCCTCATGCTTGAAGACGCCTCATTAGGAAGCTAAATTAGGGTATAGCGTTAGCCTTTTAAGCTAAAGATTGGTGCCTCCCAACCACCCCTAGTGACATGCCCCAACTAAACCCCGCCCCTTGGTTCGCCATTCTTGTCTTCGCTTGATTAGTTTTTCTAACAATCATTCCCTCCAAAGTCCTAAAACATACCTTTACCAACGAGCCTACCGCACTTAGCACTGAAAAACCCAAAACTGAACCCTGAAACTGACCATGGCACTAAACTTCTTTGACCAATTTATAAGCCCCACATATTTAGGCATTCCCCTGATTGCCGTAGCACTAACCTTCCCCTGAATCTTATATCCTTCACCATCAAACCGATGACTTAATAACCGACTCATTACCCTTCAAAGCTGGTTTATTAATCGCTTCACTCAACAGCTCCTCCTCCCCCTAAACCCAGGCGGACATAAATGAGCCCTTATTTTAACTTCTCTAATAATTTTCCTTTTATCACTAAATATGCTTGGACTCCTTCCATATACTTTTACCCCAACAACACAACTATCTTTAAATATGGGATTAGCGGTGCCCTTCTGATTAGCAACAGTTATTATCGGAATGCGTAATCAACCAACTGCAGCCCTGGGCCACCTCCTACCAGAAGGAACCCCCGTCCCTCTAATTCCCGTACTAATTATTATCGAAACAATTAGCCTATTTATTCGACCACTAGCCCTAGGAGTCCGACTTACAGCCAACCTAACAGCCGGCCACCTCTTAATTCAACTCATTGCAACTGCAGCTTTTGTCCTTCTACCAATAATAACAACAGTAGCCATTCTAACTGCAACAGTTCTTTTCCTTCTCACACTTCTGGAGGTCGCAGTAGCCATAATTCAAGCCTACGTATTTGTTCTCCTTCTAAGCCTTTATCTACAAGAAAACGTCTAATGGCCCACCAAGCACACGCATACCACATGGTTGACCCAAGTCCCTGGCCCCTAACAGGCGCAGTAGCAGCTCTTCTTATAACATCAGGCCTAGCAGTCTGATTCCACTTCCACTCCACTACACTTATAACACTAGGACTAATTCTTCTCCTCCTCACTATATACCAATGATGACGTGACATTATTCGAGAGGGAACCTTCCAAGGCCATCACACACCCCCAGTCCAAAAAGGCCTACGCTACGGTATAATTCTCTTCATTACCTCAGAAGTCTTCTTTTTCCTAGGGTTCTTCTGAGCCTTCTATCACTCAAGCCTTGCACCTACCCCCGAACTGGGAGGTTGCTGACCCCCAACAGGAATCATTACACTAGACCCATTTGAAGTACCCCTTCTAAACACCGCTGTCCTCTTAGCATCCGGTGTTACCGTCACTTGAGCACATCACAGCCTAATGGAAGGAGAGCGCAAACAAGCTATTCAAGCACTTACTCTAACAATTCTTCTAGGTTTCTACTTTACAGCCCTCCAAGCCATAGAGTATTATGAAGCCCCATTTACCATTGCCGACGGCGTTTACGGCTCAACATTCTTCGTGGCTACAGGCTTCCACGGCCTACACGTCATTATTGGTTCAACATTTTTAGCTGTCTGCCTATTACGACAAATCCAATATCACTTTACCTCCGAACATCACTTCGGATTTGAAGCAGCTGCCTGATACTGACATTTTGTAGACGTCGTCTGACTATTCCTATACGTCTCCATCTACTGATGAGGTTCATAATCTTTCTAGTATTAAAGTTAGTACAAATGGCTTCCAACCATTTAGTCTTGGTTAAAATCCAAGGAAAGATAATGAATTTAATTACAACAATTCTACTCATTACAGCAGCCCTATCACTATTACTCGCTATTGTCTCATTCTGACTACCACAAATAAACCCAGACGCAGAAAAGCTCTCCCCCTACGAATGCGGCTTCGACCCCCTCGGATCTGCACGCCTACCCTTCTCCCTACGGTTCTTCCTGGTTGCCATTCTTTTTCTCCTATTTGATCTAGAGATTGCCCTACTTCTCCCACTTCCCTGAGGTAATCAACTATTTTACCCAACCCACACCCTCTTTTGAGCCGCAGCCATCCTCATTCTACTAACTCTAGGACTAATCTATGAATGAATCCAAGGAGGCCTTGAGTGAGCAGAATAGGGAGTTAGTCCAAAACAAGACCTCTGATTTCGGCTCAGAAAATTGTGGTTTAAATCCACAACCCCCTTATGACACCTGTACACTTCAGCTTTACCTCAGCATTTGTATTAGGCCTAATAGGACTAGCTTTCAACCGAACCCACCTCCTTTCCGCCCTCCTATGTTTGGAAGGGATAATACTGTCCCTATTCATCGCCCTAGCCTTATGAGCCCTCCAGCTTGAAACAACAGCCTTTTCTACCGCTCCTATGCTCCTCTTAGCTTTCTCTGCCTGTGAAGCCAGCGCAGGCCTAGCCCTACTAGTTGCCACAGCACGAACCCACGGATCAGACCGACTCCAAAACCTCAACCTACTACAATGTTAAAAATCCTAATCCCAACAATTATGCTATTCCCAACAATCTGACTAACCTCTTCCAAATGGTTATGAGCCACAACAACAGCCCAAAGTCTCTTCATTGCCCTAATTAGCCTTAGCTGACTAAAATGGAATTCAGAAACGGGTTGAACCTCCTCTAACCTATATATAGGAACAGATCCCCTCTCAACCCCCCTATTAGTCTTAACCTGCTGACTTCTCCCCCTAATGATTCTCGCCAGCCAAAATCATATCTCCCCTGAACCCCTGTCCCGCCAACGAATATATATCACCCTCCTAGCATCACTTCAAACCTTCTTAATCCTAGCATTCGGAGCAACCGAAATTATTATGTTCTACATCATATTTGAGGCCACCCTAATTCCAACTCTAATTATTATTACCCGCTGAGGCAACCAAACAGAACGCCTCAACGCAGGGACCTACTTCCTCTTCTATACACTAGCAGGCTCACTCCCCCTGTTAGTAGCCCTTCTTCTGCTTCAACAAAACACTGGAACACTTTCTATGCTAGTACTTCAATATTCCCAACCCATAACACTAAACACATGAGGTGACAAGATCTGGTGGGCCGGATGTTTAATTGCCTTTTTAGTTAAAATACCGCTATACGGAGTCCACCTCTGACTTCCCAAAGCCCACGTCGAAGCCCCCGTAGCAGGCTCCATAGTACTAGCCGCCATCCTACTAAAACTAGGAGGTTATGGTATAATACGAATAATAGTTGTACTAGACCCCCTAACCAAAGATATAGCCTACCCTTTCATCATTCTAGCCCTATGAGGCATTATCATAACCGGCTCTATTTGCTTACGACAAACAGACCTAAAATCCCTAATTGCCTACTCCTCTGTTAGTCACATAGGCCTGGTAGCAGGAGGAATCCTAATCCAAACCCCATGAGGTTTCACAGGAGCAATTATTTTAATAATCGCACACGGCCTGGTCTCCTCCGCCCTCTTCTGCCTAGCCAACACAACTTATGAACGAACCCATAGCCGAACAATAATTTTGGCCCGTGGCATACAAATAATTCTTCCTTTAACTGCCGTATGATGGTTTACCGCTAACCTAGCTAACCTAGCCCTTCCTCCCCTGCCTAATTTAATAGGAGAAATTCTAATCATTACAGCTATATTCAACTGATCCCCATGAACTCTAGTGCTCACCGGAGCAGGAACCTTAATTACAGCTGCCTACTCCCTCTACCTTTTCCTAATAACCCAACGAGGGCCCACCCCAGCCCACATCATGGGCCTACAACCATTTCACACCCGAGAACACTTATTAATAGCCCTCCATCTCGTACCAGTTATTCTCCTCATCACAAAACCAGAACTTATATGAGGATGATGTTACTGTAGATATAGTTTAAGCAAAACACTAGATTGTGGTTCTAAAGATAGAGGTTAAAGTCCTCTTATCCACCGAGAGAGGCCATGAGGCAATAGAGACTGCTAATCCCTAGCCCCGTAGTTAAATTCTACGGCTCACTCGCGCTTCTAAAGGATAACAGCTCATCCGTTGGTCTTAGGAACCAAAAACTCTTGGTGCAAATCCAAGTAGCAGCTATGTACACTGCACCCTTAATTCTCTCATCCTCCCTAATCTTAACACTCAGCCTATTAATTTATCCCCTAATTATAACCCTTAACCCAAGTCCCCAAAAACCAGAATGAGCACTCACTCACGTCAAAACAGCCGTAAGTAGCGCATTCTTCATCAGCCTCCTACCCCTCATAATCTTTTTAGACCAAGGAACAGAAAGCATCGTAACCAACTGACATTGAATAAACACGACCATTTTCGACATTAACATCAGCTTTAAATTCGACCACTACTCCCTCATTTTTACCCCAATTGCTCTATTTGTCACTTGATCCATTCTGGAATTTGCATCATGATACATACACTCAGACCCCTACATAAACCGCTTTTTTAAATACCTCCTACTTTTCCTCGTAGCTATAATTGTTCTAGTAACTGCCAACAACATATTCCAACTTTTTATTGGCTGAGAAGGAGTTGGTATTATGTCTTTCCTCCTTATCGGCTGATGATACGGCCGAGCCGACGCCAACACGGCCGCCCTCCAAGCAGTCCTATATAACCGAGTTGGGGACATCGGCTTAATCCTAAGTATAGCATGAATAGCAACAAACCTAAACTCATGAGAAATTCAACAAATATTTCTTCTATCAAAAGACTTGGACATAACCCTCCCCCTCCTAGGACTAATTCTCGCCGCCACTGGAAAATCAGCCCAATTTGGCCTCCATCCCTGACTACCCTCTGCCATAGAAGGTCCAACACCAGTTTCTGCCCTACTACATTCAAGCACAATGGTTGTAGCAGGAATCTTCCTGCTCATCCGCATTCACCCCCTTATAGAAAACAACCAACTAGCACTCACCACCTGCCTATGCCTAGGGGCCCTAACCACCCTGTTTACAGCTACCTGCGCCCTAACCCAAAATGACATTAAAAAAATTGTTGCCTTCTCAACATCAAGCCAACTAGGCCTGATAATAGTCACTATTGGACTCAATCAACCTCAACTAGCATTCCTGCACATCTGCACACACGCCTTCTTTAAAGCCATGCTTTTCCTCTGCTCCGGTTCTATTATTCATAGCCTAAACGACGAACAAGACATCCGAAAAATAGGCGGTCTACATAAACTTATACCCTTTACCTCCTCCTGCTTAACCATCGGAAGTCTCGCCCTGACAGGAACACCCTTCCTAGCAGGCTTCTTCTCAAAAGACGCTATCATCGAAGCCCTTAACACCTCCTACCTAAATGCCTGAGCCCTATCCCTCACACTCATCGCCACCTCATTCACCGCAGTTTACAGCTTCCGAGTAATTTTCTTTGTAACCATAGGAACCCCCCGATTCCTTCCCCTATCCCCAATTAACGAAAATGACCCAGCCGTAATTAACCCCATTAAACGACTAGCCTGAGGTAGCATCATCGCAGGTCTTATCATCACAGCCAATTTCCTACCCTCAAAAACCCCTATCATAACAATACCCTTTGCCCTCAAACTAGCTGCCTTAGCAGTTACAATCACCGGCCTTCTTGTGGCAATAGAACTAGCATCAATAACATCAAAACAATTCAAAACAACCCCAATCCTCCCCCTACACAACTTCTCAAATATGCTAGGATACTTCCCTGCAACCGTACACCGACTCATTCCCAAGCTTAACCTTACACTAGGTCAATCAATCGCCACACAACTTGTAGATCAAACATGACTTGAAGCTGCCGGACCCAAAGGACTATCATCTACACAAATTAAAATTGCCACAACCACAAGCAATGCCCAACGAGGAATAATCAAAACCTACCTAACAATATTCCTCCTAACCAGCACCCTGGCTATCCTCCTCCTTGCCCTTTAAACTGCACGAAGCGCCCCACGATTAAGACCCCGAGTTAATTCAAGTACAACAAAAAGAGTTAACAACAACACTCAACCAGAAACAATCAATATTCCCCCACCAAAAGAATATATTAACGCAACCCCACTAGCATCTCCCCGCACCATAAAAAACTCCTTACCGTCTACAACACCCCAAGACCCTTCATACCAACCTCCCTGAAATCACCAAGCAGCCGCCCCCACCATCAACAAGTAAACAGCAACATACCCAAACACCGACCGATCCCCTCAACTTTCAGGATAGGGCTCAGCGGCCAAAGCCGCCGAATAAGCAAACACCACCAACATTCCCCCTAAATAAATCAAAAACAACATTAAAGACAAAAACGACCCACCATGTCCTACTAGTACACCGCAACCAACGCCCGCCGCCACAACCAACCCCAAAGCAGCAAAATATGGAGCCGGATTAGAAGCAACAGCTACTAACCCCACCACTAAACCTAATAAAAATAAAGAAAAAAGATAATTCATAATTCCCACCCGGACTTTAACCGAGACTAATGACTTGAAAAACCACCGTTGTACTTCAACTATGAGAACCCCTAATGGCCAGCCTACGAAAAACGCACCCACTACTAAAAATCGCTAACGACGCACTAATTGACCTCCCCGCCCCTTCCAATATTTCCGCCTGATGAAACTTCGGCTCCCTTCTACTCTTATGTTTAATGATACAAATCCTAACAGGATTATTCCTAGCAATACACTATACCTCAGACATCTCCACTGCCTTCTCCTCCGTCGCCCACATCTGCCGTGATGTAAACTACGGCTGACTAATCCGAAACATGCACGCCAACGGAGCTTCCTTTTTCTTCATTTGCATTTATTTACACATTGGCCGAGGATTATACTACGGCTCCTACCTTTATAAAGAAACATGAAACATCGGCGTAGTCCTATTACTACTAGTCATGATAACTGCATTCGTAGGTTATGTATTACCATGAGGACAAATATCATTCTGAGGCGCTACCGTAATTACAAACCTGCTCTCCGCCGTACCCTACGTTGGAGATGCCCTGGTACAATGAATCTGAGGCGGCTTCTCCGTAGACAACGCAACCCTAACACGATTCTTTGCCTTCCACTTTCTACTACCTTTCGTAGTCGTCGCTGCAACAGCCCTCCACGCCCTCTTCCTGCACGAAACAGGGTCAAACAACCCCGTCGGACTAAACTCTGACGCAGACAAAATCCCATTCCACCCATACTTCTCCTACAAAGACCTACTTGGCTTCATAGTACTACTGGCAGCTCTTACATCACTAGCCCTTTTCTCTCCAAATCTCCTAGGAGACCCTGATAACTTCACTCCAGCCAACCCTCTCGTCACACCCACACATATTAAACCAGAATGATACTTCCTATTCGCCTACGCTATCCTACGATCAATTCCTAACAAACTAGGCGGAGTACTAGCCCTTCTCTTCTCAATCCTAGTTCTTCTACTAGTCCCCCTACTACACACCTCTAAACAACAAGGGCTTACATTTCGCCCAATCACTCAATTCCTATTTTGAGCACTAGTAGCAGACGTAATAATCCTAACCTGAATCGGAGGAATGCCAGTAGAACACCCCTTCATCATTATTGGTCAAATCGCCTCAGTCCTTTACTTCACACTACTCCTAATTCTTAATCCTCTAGCCGGATGACTAGAAAATAAAGCACTTAACTGACCCTGCATTAATAGCTTAGTCAAAAAGCATCGGTCTTGTAATCCGAAGATCGGAGGTTAAACTCCTCCTTAATGCCCAGAAAAGAGAGATTTTAACTCCCACCACTAACTCCCAAAGCTAGTATTCTAAACTAAACTATTTTCTGACTTATATCTTAGTACATACAAACCCTAGGTGCATATATATGTATATAGTACATAATGATCTCAGTACATTACATGTATATAGTACATTATGGTATAGTACATTATATGCTTAATCTTACATTAATGGTTTAAAACATACCATTAATAATACTTAACCCACTTATCAGTACTATCAACCATCAACATTAAATTAAGGTACACATACCCATAAAATTAGTTCCTACAAATATATTAGTTTAACCTGATAACTTGAATATTCCCTATACCTCCATCACAAATTTTTCTATGCAGAGATTCAACTAGAATAGGACCTCAGTATATTAATGTAGTAAGAGACCACCAACTGGTTTATAACTTAATGTATAAAGTCCTTGATAGGTCAGGGACAACTATCGTGGGGGTCGCACAATATGAACTATTACTGGCATCTGGTTCCTATTTCAGGGCCATATTAGGTAAACCTTCCCCCCCCGGATAACTATATCTGGCATTTGATTATTGAAGTGAGTATCGATTGTCCATGACCCACCATGCCAAGGCGTTCTTTTAAATGCATAGGGTTCTCTTTTTTTTAGGTCTCTTCCACTTGACATTTGGTCACTTTCAGGGTAATAGTTGACAAGGTAGTACATTTCCTTGATATAAACGTCCTAGATGTAATACTTTAAAGACATTATCGAAATAACCACATACTTTTATATCAGGTGCATACACTCTCGTTTCACCTTCATTTGTATCTAAGGTGTCCCCCCCGTCTGCCAAACACCGTTTCTGCTCGACAAACCCCCCTACCCCCCTACGCCGGACAACTCATGTTTAATCCTGTCAAACCCCAAAACCAGGCAAGACTCGACCAGCGTACTTCAACGAGTGGCTTTATGTGTTGATATATAGTAATGCATATATAACACTATCATTTTATATAACTGTTAGTTATGTTAGGACAAACATACCCATATTTAACATGTTCGACCCGGCTTTATTTAACAAAACAGCTATAATACTAACAAAGATATACTGCACATTATATAGTTGTGTA